CTCCCACTCTATCCTTGTTACTACCGTCTATCATGATTGAGGAATCAAAAACTTCCAATTGACCTTAATTCTTTCAATTGGTATTTTTGTTTATCCTTGTATCTTTCAAAAATGGAAACTTTAGGTAAGTGCTTTCTAAACATATGTATAAAAAAACATATTTCATTTAGCTCCTTCATGCCTACTATAACTAGTTATTTCGGTTTTCTACTAGCGGCTTCAACTATAACCTCAGTTTTATTTATTGGTCTAAGCAAGATACGACTTATTTGAAATTAATTGAATGAACAAGCTATAAAAAATAAAAAGAAATCTTTCTATGGGATTCTATGTATTTTATTGTTCCTTACCGCGTCAATTGCCAATTATTAGTCATTGAGATTTATGGGCAATTCAAATGAATATTTAGGGATAGATATTACCTATTTTTTCCCTTTACAAACAAATTGAAATGATTGAAGTTTTTCTATTTGGAATCGTATTAGGTTTAATTCCTATTACTTTGGCTGGATTATTCGTAACTGCATATTTACAATACAGACGTGGCGATCAGTTGGACCTTTGATTAATTAAAATTTTGATTATTATTATATTATTAGTTATTGACCTCCTCTTTTCTTTCATTTTAATCCACAGGAGGTCAAATTCTGATTGCTGTTCAAGTTAGTGACCTTATTTCAGTCGAATTTGACCTAACAAGAACGGAATCACGCTCTGTAGGACTTGAACCTACGACATCGGGTTTTGGAGACCCACGTTCTACCAAACTGAACTAAGAGCGCTTTCTATTTCTTGTCACAATTTTGATTCTTTTTGTAACCCCACTGCATTTTTCATTTATATATATCCTATATATATATAGTATAATAAATTGAAAGAAAGATAAAGATTATTTATGTCTAATTTCATGGATCTCAATTGATTCCTCGTTACTGCTCGGAGGAGAAGTAATAGGTAGGGATGACAGGATTTGAACCCGTGACATTTTGTACCCAAAACAAACGCGCTACCAAGCTGCGCTACATCCCTTTCAATTGGTCTACAGTGTCATTGTAGAGAATCCCTGTCTTCTTTTCCATAGTTTTATTTCTTTCCATAGTATTATTTCTTCCATTGATATACACAATTGATATTGTTATTTGTTCTTTTTTGGTTCATATCATATAACATATTGTATAACATATAATAATATTAAAATAATAAAAGACTTAATATACACGAATATGAGACGCTAAAAAGAAATATTTTTCAGCAATGCTCAGGCAGAAAGAGACATTTTTTTCTGTTTTAAGAAACGAAAGGAAAATCTTATCTACCGAATCATTGTCAATTTCAATTGAGGGATTACTCGTCCAAATATAAGCAAATATAAGTGGTCTTTAACTCCATATGCATCTGATCATATATGTATTGACGTTATGTATTCCAATAAAGAAGGAGGCAGATTTTCAATGCGAGATCTAAAAACATATCTTTCGGTGGCACCGGTACTAAGTACTTTATGGTTCGCGTCTTTAGCAGGTTTATTGATAGAGATCAATCGTTTATTCCCGGATGCGTTGACATTCCCTTTTTTTTCATTTTAGTTATTTCCACGGGAAGGGTTGAAGAAGATTAGAGATACAATCAAATATCTGTAACTAATGCTTCTCCCCCTCTTTTTATAAAAAAAATGATAAGGTTATAGGGTAAGGGAGGAAAGAGAAAGAATAAAAGTGGATTCAATCCCAGCGAAACGTGGAGTCGGGCTTAAATTATTAAATTAATAATAGAGTGAGAGTGAGAGTGGGAATGAAATGGGGGTCTCGGGCAACAGTACCATACAAGATACTTAAATAATATACTGTACTTCAATTAGAAATATAGTTAGAAATAATTGTATTACTTATTATTTACTATTACTCTGTTGATTCCAATGAAATCTTTCATAATTGGATTTCGAGTTAACAACTTCTATTTTTTCTTTGTTCCTTTCTTATTCGCTTCTTCAGATCGAAAAAAAAAATGGAAGAGTTGATTGAATCAAAAACCAAAGGAGGTTCATGGCCAAGAGTAAAGATGTCCGAGTAACGGTTATTTTGGAATGTACCAGTTGTGTGCGAAACGGTGTTAATAAAGAATCAACGGGCATTTCCAGATATATTACTCAAAAGAATCGGCACAATACACCTACTCGATTGGAATTGAGAAAATTTTGTCCCTATTGTTACAAACATATGATTCATGGGGAGATAAAGAAATAGATCAAACGAGGTTTGTCACCCTTCCAAGGAACAGGAAAAATTACATAGTATATATATATATAACATATATTTACTAATCTAAACAAAATCCTATTTCTTAATTCTAATTCATTTTTGATCCGACTGGAATAGAAATAGGATTTTCAGGGATAAGGAATAAACAAACCATGGATAAATCCAAGCGACCTTTTCTTAAATCCAAACGATCTTTTCGTAGGCGTTTGCCCCCGATTGGATCGGGGGATCGAATTGATTATAGAAATATGAGTTTAATTAGTCGGTTTATTAGTGAACAAGGAAAGATATTATCTAGACGAGTGAATAGATTGACCTTGAAACAACAACGATTAATTACTATCGCTATAAAACAAGCTCGTATTTTATCTTTGTTACCTTTTCTTAATAACGAGAAAAGGTTTGAAAGAACCGAGTCGACCGCCAGAGCTACTAGTTTTCGAACCAGAAATAAATAGACTTACTCTTCGATGGAATCCAAATTCCAATCCGAATTCAAACGCGGATGACTGTTTTGTTAGAAAAATCCAAGAATCTAGATTTCATTGTCGTAAGAAAAAAAGATTCACAGAGTCGGGGAAGAATCAATATTTTTTTTTGTTCGCCCAGTCTCCTTTTTATCAATTTTTTATCATACTAATTTTTACTATACCTTCCCGGAGTTTATTCTCCGGGGAACATCATTTAAATTTTTTCGGTGGATTCCTTACAATCCCTTTCTTTTATGATCTCATTGGAAATCATATAAAGACAATTCCTATTTAATATAGCTATTTGCGCAAGTATTTTACGATTAAGAAGTAATTTCCTCTTGTACAAATCATGTATTAATCTACTATAACTATAGGATACCTTAATCTCACGAATTACTGCATTTATCCGAGTAATCCACAAACGACGAAAATCTCTCTTTTGCCTATCTCTATCCCGATGAGCAGAAACCAAAGCTCTTATTTTCTGTTGAGTAATAGTTCGAGTCAGTCTTGAATGAGCCCCCTGAAAGCTTGATGCAAATAAACGAATTTTTGTTCTACGTTTACGAGCTACATATCCTCGTCTAATTCTGGTCATTGAATAAATAAAACTTTGATGAATAACTAATTGATTGTTTATTTCCGTTCTTTCAGTTATTCTTTTCCTCTTTACTGATCAATTAATAACAAAACGGATTCCTCCAATGTATAAAAAAAAAATTCCAATGGCTTTTGCTACTATAACCTTCCCAATCACTATTTTTTTTAGCAGCGAAATGCCTAAAAAAAAAATTCATTGATACCAGAAGTCAAAAAAAAACAAGAGTAAATATGAATAGATAAAAGAATAGTGGTTCCGTCGTTTCTATGGTTACTTCTTAAACGGTGAGGTCCTCTCTATACACCGGAGCCCCTTCCTTAATCAATATTTATGGGTAACTTGTACAGTTCACACCCTTTGGCTCTACCCATGAATTATTTAGTAATAGGTCTTTCACAACGAGATCCGCCTATACAGTAACGGTATTTAATTATGAAATTTAGCTAGGTAGCTGACCCTGTGAGTCCGTTCTTGCAAAAGTGGGAACATCCTTTTTCTGCTTATTTCCCCCGCTTAATGGATAACCCTTTTTTACCAATGGGGAATTGCTTTTCATCTTAAATTCAGGTGATTGGATTTGCACCAATGGAAACCATAAATTGCATACACAGGGATATAAGGGATTTTTTTTCTAGGATAGTGAGTGGAATTCTTCCATTCTATCCTATTCACTGGTACTGATCATTGATACTGGAAAAAGGCTTTCCTTTCTTGTTTGTGTACCAGCTCATGATTTGAACGCGTCACACATACACCCTAGTACATGTTCCTCGGCGCTGAGGACATCCCCGAAGAGCGGGGGATTTCGTGACATTTCTTATTGGCTGTCTTGTGTTTCTAATAAGTTGTTTAATCGTTGGCATGCTGAATCATATACATACTAGGCTGGTTTAGATCGATCCTAACCGGATTATTATCAATTGTTTCTATTTATATTCTATTTACTAGACTATTAAACGCGGTAAGAATCTAAATAAAATCACAGATTGACGCGAAATCTTTGCTATTTTCATTCAACCAACCGCTACAAGATCAACAATTCCATGAGCTTGGGCTTCTGTTGCTGACATAAAAACATCCCTTTCCATATCTTCGGATACAATCCATAAGGGTTTGCCCGTTCTTTGTACATAAACCCTTGTGATGGTTTCGCGCAGTTTCAGTAGTTCTTCCGCTTCCAGGATAAATTCTCCCGTTTGTGCCTCATAAAAAGAGCTAGCGGGTTGATGGATCATTACCCTGATGATAAATCAATGGTTTCTCTATCTTGCATAATGAGGTGAAAACAAAAGAATAAAAAAAAACGATAAATTGAACAACCGTACAGGCATCAGTGCATACGGCTCTATAATGGAATTTACTTTGACCTTCCATCGAATTAAAGAGAAAATATAGGATCTATAAGACCCGGATTGGCAAATGGTCCAATTACCACCCTTCCTTTCAGGCAAGTTAAAAAATACTATGATGGTTCCGTTGCTTCATATATTTATGGCCTCTGTGATTCAGCAATCCCAAAGTTTCTTTTTGAGCTAAGGAAAATTTGATTTATTTTTTTTTCGCACTGTATGGAGTAGAAAAAAAAAGTTTGTGACGCTGAAATGGATTCCCGATAGATAAGAAACAATCGGAAATACCTTTTATCTCATACTACTCTTTCAAGACATA